AATCTCGGATACATTTTGTGTATGAGAAAGATTACCATATAGAACACAAAATTTCTCCGCCGATTCCTTCTAGTCTAGCCTCTCGGTCGGTCATTATACCTCGAGAAGTGGACAGAATTACAATTCCCATCCCGCCTAAAATTCTAGGAATTTGTTGATAGTTAGAATAGATTCGTAGACCCGGTCGACTGATTCGGTTTAAATTGAAAAGGTTTCTATAGGGCTTTTTTCGAGTCCTTCGGTGTCTCAGTGTTAAAACCAAAAAATTTTTATGCTTTTCGCGCTGTTTTCTCATATTTTCGATAAAACCTTCTCGTAAAAGTATTTTTACAACATTTTCGGTACTATTAGTCGATGTTATTCGAACCACTCTTTTTTGATCCATATAAGCATTTCGTATAGAGGTTAATATCTCAGCAATAGTGTCTCTACCCATTATGCCTAAAATTTTTATTAACTCATTATTTGATATAATCAACATGTTTTTTTGTTTATGAATAATTTAAGGTATATGCGCGAGATACAATCTATCTCTTAATCTATTTTCTTTTTCAAATAACCTATTCTAAAAATTCTAAAAATAATTTTAGAATACCTCGGGAGCTAAGGAAACTATTTTAGTAAAATTGAGTTTTCTTAATTCACGGGCGATCGCACCAAAAATTCGAGTTCCTCTTGGATTTCCTTCTTGATCAATAACAACTGCAGCATTGTCATCATATTGTATTATTATACCGTTGTCTCGTTTCAGTTCTTTACAAGTACGTACAATTACAGCTCTGACAACTTCTGATCTTTCTAGGGGCATATTTGGTACTGCGTCTTTGATCACAGCAACAATAATGTCACCAATATGAGCATATTGACGATTGCTAGCGCCTATGATTCGAATACACATCAATTCTCGGGCCCCGCTGTTATCGGCTACATTTAAATGGGTCTGAGGTTGAATCATACGATTTAAAAATTTTATCTTTCAATGCAAAGGACAAAGAAAAAAAAAGAAATATTTTTTTGTCTAAAATTTTTAAATTTTTCATAATGAAGAACCGTTTTTGTTAGTTGTTCTTTTTATACTTTTATCCCGAAATAATGAATTGAGTTCGTATAGGCATTTTGGACGCTGCTATTGAAATCGCTCGTCTAGCTATATTTTCCGTTACTCCATTCATTTCATAAAGTATTCGACCTGGTTTAACAACAGCTACCCAATATTCGGGCGATCCTTTACCCGAACCCATACGTGTTTCTGCGGGTCTTATTGTAACTGGTTTGTCTGGAAATATTCGTACCCATATTTTTCCACCACGACGTACATTTCGTGTCATTGCTCGTCGACCTGCTTCTATTTGTCTGGATGTGATCCAAGCAGGTTCAAGCGCTTGAAGAGCATATTTACCGAAACAAATACGATTCCCCCGATAAGAAATTCCCTTCGTTCTTCCTCGATGTTGTTTACGGAATCTGGTTCTTTTGGGGTTATAGTTGATGTTTGTTTTTGAATTCCATCTCTACTACAGAACCAGACGTGAGAATTTCTTCTCATCTGGCTCCTCGCGAATAAAAGGATTCAAAAAAATCCAATTTTCACGGGCGAATATTTACTCTTTTGTTTAATTTTTAGACTTTTTGTACACCTTCGAAGAATAGATCAATTCATCTGGGCTTTGTTCCGCCATCCCGACCAGTGAATCAGTAAGATTTCCTTTTCCATAGAATCTTTTGCATTCACAGCTTCCATCGTTCCCATCGCTTCTTACTTAATGCTTAGGTCTGAATTTGACAATGGAGCTCGTCATGAAAGTTGTTCTTGAGTCAATTTTCTAAGTCTTTATTGGCTCGAAGCTCTTGATTTTTTTGTTTTGCTCTAGGAAAAATAAAAGTCATTTACTTAAGATGAATCTTGATTCATGCTATATTACACTGCCCTTTATAAGTTATAAGATGACTTATCGACCTTACATTACTGGAATTCTATATCATTTTTTTCTCTCATTCTCTCATCCTTCCGTTTATCTACATTTTTCTTCTATCTTTTTTTTACAAAGCTTTTTTTCAGAAACAAAAAAGATTTCAGTCGCTACAAAGGTATGATCATTATATTACATTTTGGCTGATTTTTTAAATTGAGATAATCCGAAGTGATGAGGTGGTTAGTATTTATCTACTTATTTATTCATACCGGGGAGCTGGGATAATCGTGTTTAATCCTAACCCCCTAAAAAATAAAAAACCAACGAGTCACACACTAAGCATAGCAATTTTATCAAAAGGTCAGTCGAATTTTTATTTAACCCTATAGAATTAAAAGAATTAATTGATGGTTTTGAAAAAAATAAAAAGAATGGAGGGTTTCATTTTAAAAAGTAAGATTTTAGTATTCCTTGTCGATAAATATCCAAATTTTTATCCCCAACACACCATAGATAGTTCGAGCACTATAGGAACAATAATCAATTTTAGCTACAATGGTTTGTAGGGGAACTCTGCCTTCTCGGAT